TCGATTTGAATTGGAATTGTCAATTCATCCAGAACTTCTTAGGCGAAACAAGAATTTATTTTGATCAAATCAAACCTCATAGTTTAGAGTTTGTTTGCTATGGGGCATGTCTTGTTTAAAGATTGATCCAACGGAATCCCACTTACATTTATTTTGTATTTCGATTTTATTTAGATATGGTATAGATATAGGATGCTCTTACACAAACAAAACTCTTTTACTTTGTCTCGGTTTCTCCATAAAAAAGTAATTAAATACTAAAATACTATAATTAAAATACTATAATACTAATAATAAATAATACTAATAAATAGTATTACTATAATTATGCTATAATTATGCTTTTATATTTTTATATATAATATATAATGAAAAATGAAATGAAATTCTTATTTCATTTTTTTTTTTTTCAAAACTGACAAAATTTCAGTAGTCATATGGGGTAAAATGTCTAGGATTTTTAGCATATTCTACTCGAAGTATTCTTTTCATTAAAATCCGGGTATAGGATCATTGCTTCTATTGATTCGATATGAATACATAAAGATAATCTAATGCATCGAACGATTATATTTTCTCTCCTTTCCTTGTCCTAGATTTCATTTCTATTTTTTTTTAATGAAGAAGGATGGGTATTTTATCCGAGATTTGACAAATACCGATTGGATCCGTTGGAATGAATTATTGTCTTTATTTTCCTGTCCCTATGTATTTACATGAGCATGTGGTAATGCTTTCATTTCTATGGACCAACCAACTGGCCAGTCCATAAACAAGTACTAATGAGGAAATGAAAACTATACTAAACGAAAATAGAATGTCTATAAAAAAATAGAATGTATTAGGGCTATACGGACTCGAACCGTAGACCTTCTCGGTAAAACAGATCAAACTGATTATTATCGAAATGATTCGAACTGTTTCAAAGACCCAACATGCATTTTGTTGCATTGGGCTCTTTCATCAACTGATGTAAAGATCAGTTAGTCCACCATATTTTTTCTTTTTACAAGAAAATAAGAAGATAATGAGATGGCTCCATGTGCTCTGATTCATTATTTGTATTCTGATCTAGGAGCAATACCAAAGTGTTTCAAAGAAGGGTTACCTTGACTTAGGTCTGCCTTCGGCCTAGATTAATCTAGGTTAAATGGAGTCTCTATCGCTCCGCTGCAAGAGTCAAATATGAGACTTCATACACCTTAAAGTTCATAGGACGAAAAGAGGTTATTTTGAGTCCCTTATACTCATTATGCCTAGCATTGAATAGACTGGGTATTTACCTTATCAATTATCAAATCAATGGTGGGTTCTATTTGATTTGGCACCTGAATTCGCACCTGAATCGGACCGAACCAAATATTTGTCAGGCTATTGTTCTCTTGTTCCCTCGAATCTATGGAGTAAGACATCGATTTCTCAATAAGATCAATTATGTTCATTGCATAATGGGCTCCCTTGAAAAGCATTGGCGCGCGTGTAAACGAGGTGCTCTACCTAACTGAGCTATAGCCCTTGTCATAGATATCTTAACATATAGATAATTTCTTGTCAAGATGGGTATTCCATGATCCCACATGATAGCTCTCTGATCCATTTACTGTTAACGGATTGGTATTGCTTAGAAATAATATTCCACCTATAATCCTCGAAGTGATGGGTCCTTTTTTGTGGTGATAAATGACCTACTTAACCCAGTGGTTAGAGTATTGCTTTCATACGGCGGGAGTCATTGGTTCAAATCCAATAGTAGGTAGAACTTATTAGATACCATTGACTCCGGTATCTAATAAGTTTTTCTACCCATATTCTTTTTTTTTCGTTGTATTATCAGTCAGATTATACTTGATTGTGTTCAATTGGCGGAATCAAAATGTGGTGTATAATTAACATAAAGATAAAGAACTTCTAAAGAACTTCTTTTGATTATTTTGATGTATTGACTAGTAGGAAATAACATTGACAGCCTCTACTCGTGTCCTAGCTCGTCTGAGAGCTAGATTCGCCTCAATTGCTTGTCTCTTACCCTCAGCTATACTCAAGTTAGCTTCAGCTATTTCAAGAGCTTGTTGAGCTTCTTGCGGATCAATGTCAGTACTCATCTCCGCATCATTTCCTAAAATGGTGATCTCATTATTACTTATTCTAGCGAAACCACCCATCAGAGCCACCGTTAACCATTGGTCATTGAGGCGTATTCTCAAAAGACCTATATCTACGGCTGTGGCAATAGGGGCGTGGTTTGGTAATACGCCAATTTGGCCACTATTAGTAGATAAAATGATTTCTTTAACTTCTGAATCCCAAATAATTCGATTAGGAGTCAGTACACAAAGATTTAAGGTCATTTCTTCAATTTGCTCTCCACTTCTAAGTTCATAGCTTTCGCGGTAGCTTCATCGATGTTACCCACCAAATAAAAGGCCTGCTCCGGAAGACCGTCTAATTCTCCGGAAAGGATCAGTTGAAACCCCCTAATTGTTTCTGCGAGACCAACATA